TTGCGGTGATTGTGTTCTACTAACCATAAGGATATTGGTACTTTATATTTATTGTTGGCTTTATGATCTGGGTTAATTGGGTTGGCTTTAAGGCTTTTAATTCGGGCAGAACTTGGTCAACCTGGGAGATTGTTAGGTGATGATCAGCTATATAATGTTATTGTTACAGCTCATGCTTTTATAATGATTTTCTTTTTAGTAATACCAATAATAATTGGTGGATTTGGGAATTGACTTATTCCTCTTATAATTGGTGCTCCTGATATGGCTTTTCCTCGGTTAAATAATTTAAGATTTTGATTATTAGTACCGGCTTTGTTTTTATTATTAAGGTCTTCTTTGGTAGAGAGAGGTGTTGGAACTGGTTGGACAGTATATCCTCCTTTGTCTGGAAATGTGGCTCATTCAGGGGCTTCAGTAGACTTGGCTATTTTTTCTTTACATCTTGCTGGTGCCTCGTCTATTTTGGGGGCTATTAATTTTATTTCTACTGTTGGAAATATGCGATCTCCTGGATTAGTTGCTGAACGAATTCCTTTATTTGTTTGAGCTGTTACTATTACTGCAATTTTGTTAGTAGCTGCTTTACCTGTCTTAGCTGGTGCTATTACAATGTTACTTACAGATCGAAACCTTAACACATCATTTTTTGATCCTACTGGGGGGGGTGATCCTATTTTATACATGCATTTATTTTGGTTTTTTGGTCATCCTGAGGTATATATTTTAATTTTGCCAGGATTTGGTATAATTTCCCATATTGTTATACATTATGCAGGAAAGAAGCAGGTTTTTGGTTATTTGGGTATGGTGTATGCCATTGTTTCTATTGGAGTATTAGGTTTTATTGTGTGAGCTCATCATATATTTACTGTAGGTATAGATGTGGATACTCGAGCTTATTTTACTGCTGCTACTATAATTATTGCTGTTCCAACAGGAATTAAAGTTTTTAGATGGTTAGCTACAATTCACGGATTTGTTAATAAGACTGAGCCACCCATTATATGAGCTTTAGGGTTTATTTTTTTATTTACTGTAGGTGGATTGACCGGTATTGTTTTATCTAATTCATCTTTGGATATTGTCTTACATGATACTTATTACGTAGTGGCTCATTTTCACTATGTTTTAAGGATGGGGGCTGTTTTTGCTTTGTTTAGAGCTTTTAGGTATTGATATCCCTTGATTTCTGGGGTAACTTTTCATGTTGTTTGGAGGAAAATTCATTTCGTGTTGATGTTTGTAGGGGTTAATCTAACATTTTTTCCTCAACATTTTTTGGGTTTAGCTGGAATACCTCGTCGATATTCTGATTATCCTGATAGTTTTGCTAAATGAAATGTGGTTTCTTCTTGAGGTTCTTTGATTTCTTTTGTTTCTGTGTTACTTTTTATGTTTATGCTATTTGAGTCTTTTGTCTCTCAACGATCCGTTGTTTGAGGGAGGGCTTTAAGAACGTCTTTTGAGTGACAGGATAATAGTTTTCCTGCATCTTTTCACTCCAATAGTCAGGTTGTTAAGATTGTATTGTCGTCTTAAATTAAAGTAATATTTATGATTAAGTAAAATGTTACGTAACCCTTTTCATTTAGTAGAGTTTAGTCCATGACCTTTTACAGCTGCAGGTGGAGCGTTATTTTTGACTGTTGGGTTAGTTAGTTGGTTTCACGGGAAGGGGATAACCTTAATATTAATTGGTATTTTAGTAATTTTATTAACTATGGTTCAGTGATGGCGGGACGTTATTCGAGAAGGGACTTATCAAGGTTATCATACTAGATGAGTTAGTATGAATCTTCGATGAGGAATGGTTTTATTTATTTTTTCTGAGGTGTGCTTTTTTTTTGCTTTTTTTTGGAGGTTTTTTCATAGGAGACTTGTTCCAACATTGGAGTTAGGTTGTGTTTGGCCTCCTATTGGGGTTATGCCTTTGAACCCTTTTAAGGTCCCTTTGTTAAATACAGCTGTATTACTTGGCTCTGGGGTTAGTGTTACTTGAGCTCATCATGGATTAATAATAAGTAATCGTGAAGAGGCTTTATATGGATTGCTTTTAACTGTGTTTTTAGGTCTATATTTTACTATTCTTCAGTGAGGAGAATATGAGGAGGCTTCTTTTAGAATTGCTGATAGTGTTTATGGTTCTACTTTCTTTGTAATAACAGGATTTCATGGGCTACATGTTTTAATTGGAAGAGTTTTTTTGATTGTGTGTACAGTTCGATGTTATTTGCATCATTTTTCTAGTTCTCATCATTTTGGATTTGAGGCAGCTGCTTGATATTGGCATTTTGTTGATGTGGTTTGAATTTTTTTATATTTATGTATTTATTGGTGAGGTTCTTAAGTAAAAAAGTTTAAAAATGTTGATAGATATTTTTTCATCGTTGGATGCTGGAGTGCACTCTAATGTTAGAGTTAGGGGTATTATATGATTGACTGGATTTATTGGGTTATCTATTTGTTTAGTCGGGGTATGGGTAGGGGTGTCTGGTATTAATATTATATTTTTTAGTTTAGTAAATGTGGTGTTGGATTTGGTGAAAAGTTGTTCTGGTAAGTTTTTTGGGGCGTTTGTATTGGGGCAAGTTTCTTTATTTATGCTAATTTTTATTGTAAATATTTCTGGTATGATTCCGAATGTGTTTAGTCCAACTAGTCATTTATCATTGACTCTTGTATTAGCAATGATGGTTTGATTTTCTTTGGTTTTTAGTGGTTGAGTTTTTTCTTGGAAAGAAAGTGCTGGCCATTTAGTTCCAACTGGAAGACCAGTTGTATTAATTCCATTACTTGTGTTAATTGAAAGAGTTAGTATTTTGATTCGTCCGATCACTTTAGGTGTTCGATTAGCTGCTAATATTACTATGGGGCATCTTATGTTGCATGTTATTGGTGAGTACGTGGTAAGGTTTTTTTATGAAATTTCTTTATTAAGAAGGTTGTTTGGAAGTTTAGTAATGTGGGGGTATATAATTTTTGAATTTGCTGTTAGATTTTTGCAGGCATATGTTTTTGTTTTATTGGTTGGGTTGTATTCTTCTGATCATCCAATGGGGCATTAGTAGTTGTAGCATTGAATAAAAGAATTAGTTAAAATATAATTTGAGTTTGTCAAACTCAAGTTGCCTAAGATGGCATTCTTTTATGCCTCAATTGAGTCCTATGTCATGAGTTTTGGTTATTAGTGTTTTTTTGATTTGTTTGGTGTGTTTCGCGGTGATAATTTGGTGAGTGATTGAAGGTAAATATGTAATTAAATATGTAGAGAATAATAATAAGGTTATTAATAGTAAAAAGTGTATAAAGTGAGGGTTTAGAAGAATTTATTTAAAGAAGTAGTGTGGTTTTTTCCTGTTATGGGTGTAGGGGCTATTGGAATTGTAGTAGGTGGGGTGTGTTTGATATCTCAGCGAAAAAGGCTTTTTGGAATTTTGTTAAGAATGGAAGTTTTTACTTTGGGCATTTATATCATGCTTTTTGGTTTGGTTTGTTTTCAAGGTTGATTGAGAAGCGTATGTTTGATTTTTTTAGCTTTTGGGGTTTGTGAGGCTGCACTTGGGTTAAGTGTATTGGTTTCTTTAATTCGTAACTCTGGAAGTGATTACGTTGGGGGATTAGTTTTAGGTCATTTTTAGGTTGGGGATTACTAGAGTTTTGCTGACTGTGGTAAGGAGGTTAGGGCCTAGGATTTTTTGATGAAGAGTTTTGTGAGGTTGTGTAATTATATTTATGTATAGTATGAGATTGTGGTTTAGTTCATTAGGGTTAGCAAGATGTTGAGGTGAGATTTTGATTGTTGATAGGTTTTCTTTTGGTCTTGTGTCATTAACTATTTTAATTTCTAGCCTTAGAATATTAGCTAGGGTGCGTGATGTTCTAAAAGTAGATAATAAATGTACTGAATTCACTTTTAGAGTTTTAGTGTTGACTTTGGTTCTTGTTTTTTGTTTTAGTGTTGGGTCTTTACTTAATTTTTATATTATATTTGAGTTTAGCCTTATTCCTATTTTGTTAATTATTTTGGGATGGGGTTATCAACCTGAGCGATTACAGGCTGGGAAATATATATTACTATACACGGTTAGTGCTTCTCTTCCTCTTTTAATTTTAATTGTTTTAATTCTCACTAAGGGGGGGTCTGTTTTTTGGGGATGAATGTTTTTAAAGTTTGAATGAGGTTGGTTAGTGACTTTTTGTGCTTCTTTAGCTTTTTTAGTAAAGCTACCTATTTATGGATTTCATTTATGGTTACCAAAAGCTCATGTAGAAGCGCCAGTTGCTGGGTCTATGATTTTAGCTGGTGTTTTGCTTAAGCTTGGTGGTTATGGGTTAGTTCGGTTTTTCTATATATTAGGATTGTATAGAACTTTGATTGTCTCTGTCATTTTTTGTGTTGGATTAGTGGGCGGAATTATTGCTAGAATAGTTTGTTTTGCCCAAAATGATGTAAAGGCTTTGGTGGCTTATTCATCTGTTGGGCATATGAGATTAGTTTTGGGGGGTATTTATTCTAATACAGATTGGGGGTGGTTAGGTTGTTTATTAATAATAATTGCTCACGGTCTATGTTCCTCTGGTATGTTTTTTTTAGCTAGTGAAACTTATAAGTGTTATGGGACTCGTAGATTGTTTTTAGTTAAAGGTGGGTTAGTTTTAGTTCCTGGGATTTCTCTCTGTTGGTTTTTAATATGTGCTATTAATATAGCTGCTCCTCCTTCTTTGAATTTATGAAGAGAATTAATATTAGGAATTTCTATTTTAAGGTATTCTGTGATATTTGGTTTGCTTACGGGGGTTATAGTTTTTTTAAGAGGACTTTATTCGTGATACTTATATTCAATTACGCAACATGGGCAGTATCCTTTATGGGTGCGTGGTGTAAATATGGCTGAAGAGTACATTAATTATATTATCAGGTTTAAATTGGTGCTTATATTAAGAGTAGCTGGGGTAGCTTTAATATTGTTTTTTTAAAAAAAATTTAATTTTAGTTTTTTAACTTGAGTAAAGAAAATATTTTTAGAAAAATGGGCGTAATGCTCCCATCTTAGGTTTACAAATTTTTACTCTTGCTACTAAGGTAAATAGTAGTATGCAAGCTAGTAGGATGATAGAGGTAACTCCATTATCTGTATATAAAAAACTTAGAATTTGTGTTGTATCATTAATTCTGGAAGCAAGTTCTGTGTTAATTTGATGATTTGAGTTAAGTTTTAGGTTTTTAAAGCTGAGAAGAGAAATAATAGTTAATGCAATAGGTATTAGAGGATTATTTACGGAAAAAGTTATGTTAGGAGAAAGAGATGCGATGTATGCGAATATAACTAGCATTCCACCAATGAAAATAAAAAAAAGTATGTAGGAATATCATGGACTAATTGTAGCAATTAGAGCACAATTTAAAAATGCTAGTAATAGTACTATGATACCTAATGGTAACGGATGTATAGGTAAAGTTATAGAGAGAATTGTATATGTTCATAAGGTCGAGATAGCTATGAGTGTAATTACGTATAGTATTTATGCTATGGTTATGCTGACCTAATTTGGTCTTTCTGCTTGGAAGGCAATTGTACTTATTATACTATCGGCATTTATTATAATAATAGAAGAAGCGGTCTTAATCCTATTAAAATAGCTAGGCTTAAAGGTAAAAAAGATTTTCAGGCTATTGCCATTAATAGATCATAACGATAACGAGGTAACGTGGCTCGAGCCCATAAGAAAATAATGGCTACTGGGATTGATACTATTAGTGTGCCTGTTAATAGGCAGGAAGTAATGAGGCTTATTATTAAGATATTTCTGTACTCTGCTATAAATAAAAAAGCAAAACCAGCTCCACCGTATTCAATATTGAACCCTGATACCAGTTCTGATTCCCCTTCTGCGAAATCAAATGGAGCTCGGTTTGTTTCTGCAAGAATTACTGCTAGTCATATAATTCCTAAAGGTAAGAATAATATAACAGTAATTATGGATAAACTAGTTAGACGAATGCTTACTAAATCTATTTGTATTGTTAAAAATAGGTAAAAAATAATAATTAAGGTTATAGTTACTTCATAGGAAATAGTTTGAGCTATAGCTCGAATAGCTCCTAATAAAGCGTATTTGGAGTTAGATGATCAACCTGCTATGAGTGTTGTATATACAGCTAATGAGGAGATACATAAGAATAGAAGTATTCCTAGTATAACTTGGTGTGAAAGCATAAAAGATGGAAATAATTGCCATAGCCTGAGGGCTAGGATAAGTATTGCTGTTGGGGTTAAGATAAAAGGAAAATAATTAGAAGATATAGGGGTGATTCATTCTTTAACGAAGAGTTTTAAGGCATCAGCTAGTGGTTGTGGGATCCCAATAATTCCTAATTTATTAGGGCCTTTTCGAATTTGAAAATAACCAAGAGCTTTTCGTTCTAAAAGAGTAAAAAATGCTACGCCTAGTAGAATTAATAAGTAAGTAATAAAAGTGGCAATTAAGTGTTGGATGATTAGAAAGGGAAGTAATACTTCATAATCAGAGCTTAAATCTGAGGCACTTTTCTGCCACCTTACTTCAAAAAGGGAAGTTAAACCTTTAACTCGGTGTAAGCGAGTTGTAATGAATATACTACTTTTTGTTAAAAAGCATTAGGGCAGTAGCCCATGGTTTACCTCATCAGAGTAATCCGTTCATCCGGCGTAATGCTGCATATTTAAATGTCTTGACTTTTGTTTTGGTAAAGTTGCAGTTTACAGTAATAAAGTATATACTACAAGACAAACATTGAGGGCGGAATTCTTGGTTCCTTCTAATGATTCAAATTCATTTGTGATTTTAATTTCACCAGCCTTCAACCTAATTAAAATTTATTATTTATTAAAAAATTACTAAAAATTAATTAAATTACTTTTGGATAATGGGGTAGAAAGTTTTACTAAATCCATAAATTACTTAAGGTTTTAGTATAAATTAAACTAAGGGTTAAAGGTTTAGGGGTTTAGGTATAACCATTCATGATTATTAATGTTATTTGATAAAGTAATAAAGTGAAACAAAGAGGTATAAATATAGAGGTGATTAAAGCTAGGCTAATAGGTGGCTAGGCACAGGAAGGTGATTCTTGCTATATTAGGTGAAAAATAAAAAAAATATAAGAGCCCCTTTGTTATGTTCTGTTTTTCTTTTCTTTACAGCAGTGCTATTGGGGATCTTTGCAGTTTCTGTAATTGGTTCTATAGGGCAAAGTTATATAATTGAATGACAAATTTTAAGTATATGTAGTGTAGATTGAAGTTTGCCCATTATTTTTGATTATATTAGTATTATTTTCTCTTGTTTCGTTTGTTTGATTTCTGGTTCTGTATCCTTATTTAGGGTGTCTTATATAGAAGAGGAAGTTTTTATGCGACGGTTTATATTGCTTATTATAGCCTTTGTAGGATCAATGAACTTATTAATTTTTATTCCTAGGTTAATTACTATTCTTCTAGGATGAGATGGTTTAGGTATTGTGTCATTTGCTTTGGTTATTTATTATCAAAATAAAAAGTCTTTGGCTGCCGGAATATTAACTGTGTTAGCCAATCGTATTGGGGATGCTTTATTAATTTTAAGTATTTGTTTTTTAATTAATTGAGGAGAGTGATGCATTGGATATGGGATAACTGGAGGTTTTAGGCTATTAGTTTGTTTCTTAGTAGTTGTTGGAGCAATAACAAAAAGGGCTCAAATTCCATTCTCTGCTTGGTTGCCTGCAGCAATAGCTGCTCCTACACCTGTTTCCGCTTTGGTGCATTCATCAACTTTAGTGACGGCTGGTGTTTATTTGGTTATTCGATTTTATAGGACTTTAGTTGAGGTACATGAGGTTTTGTGGTTTTTGAGAAAAATAGGGGCATTAACCTTATTAATAGCAGGTTTAAGCGCCTGTTTTGAGGTTGATTTAAAAAAGATTATTGCTTTGTCTACTTTAAGGCAGTTAGGGTTAATAATATTTACTGTAGGGGTTGGTTTTCCTATTATTGCCGTTTTTCATCTTTTTACTCATGCTTTGTTTAAAGCCTTATTATTTTTGTGTGCTGGTTCTATTATTCATTCAACTATAGATACTCAAGATGGACGAATTCTTGGGGGTTTAAACTATTTATTGCCTTTTAGAAGAAGGTGTTTAATACTTAGAAGTGTTGCTTTATGTGGGATACCTTTTTTAAGTGGATTTTATTCTAAGGATCTTATTTTAGAAGGAGTTTTTAGAAGGTTTAGTGGAAGATTGGAAGTAATTGTTATACTAGTAGGTGCAGGGTTAAGCTTGGTTTATAGTTTACGGATTTTGTTAATTGGGGTATTTGGGCAAAACTTTAATAGAAGTTTGTTTACCTATAGAACTGAGAGCAGTTATATTGTATGTTCTATTATTGTATTGTCAATTGGTGCAATTGTAGGTGGGTGATTTTTGCAAAGAATTTGGGTAGATGTAAATGGATTTAGGTTAGTTGGTATTTTTGGAAAAGTAGTTATTGGTATTGTTACATTTTTTGGGTTATTATATGGGTTTATTAATTTTTTTTTAGTGGAAATTTTTAAGAAAAAATTTTTTGGTAAGTTAGGACGATTTTTATCAAGAATATGGTTTATGAATTTAGTATCTGGAAGATTTTTAGCTGGAGTTGGGTTAAAGTTAGGTGGGCTTATGCATTTACATTTAGATTTGGGTTGAATAGAAGTATTGGGAGGGCAAGGTATGTTTAAGGCATTGAGAAGTGGTGTCAATATTTCATATTATATGCAGAGGGGAGGACTTTTAGTTTACACTCGTGTTTTTTTAGTTTTACTAGTTTTCTTACTAGCTGGTATTAGTTATATATAATTTAATAAAAATTTTTAAATATGATGATATATGGAATAAGACTAGGTCATTGTAACATTTTCAGTGTTATGTTTTGTGTAAGTTTAAACTATTTTTCCTTTAAAATTATTTTTCTTTAAAGAATAAAAGAAAATCCCATGTTTTTGAAAGTATTGGGGAGATAATAAAGAACATGAAGTATAAGGCAGAAAAAGTTTGGCCAATTCAGATAAATGGGTCTTCTACAGGTTGTTTACCAATTCATGTAAGAACTATAAAAATTCCTAGGAATAATCAAAAAAGGGATTGATTTGTTGGGTAAAAAGAATTTGAACGCATAGTATTATAGTGTAATATAGGTATAAAAATTAAAATTAGGATTGATATTAATAATGCAATAACTCCACCTAACTTATTAGGGATAGATCGTAAGATGGCATAGGCAAATAAAAAGTATCATTCTGGTTGAATATGCACTGGTGTTCTTAAAGGATTAGCTGGGATATAATTTTCTGGGTCTGTTAAAAGATTTGGTGAAAATAGGCAGATAAAGATTAGTAAAGCTAACAAAAAAACAAATCCTACAACATCTTTTGATGTGTAGTAGATATGGAATGGGATTAAGTTAACGTTTGATGAAATTCCAAGTGGGTTGTTAGATCCAGTTTGATGTAAGAATAATAAATGAATTACAACGAGAGCTACAATGGCAAAAGGAAGGACAAAGTGTAGTACAAAGAATCGGCTTAGAGTTGCATTTCTAACTGAAAATCCACCTCACAATCAATAAACTAAGGTTTTACCAATATATGGGATTGCTGAGAGAAGATTAGTAATTACAGTAGCTCCTCAAAAGGATATTTGTCCTCATGGAAGAACATAACCTAAAAAAGCTGTTGCTATGGTAAGGAAAAGTAAGATAATTCCAATGTTTCAGGTTTCTTGGGCTAGGTATGACCCGTAGTATATCCCACGACCTGTATGAAGATAAATACACACAAAGAAAAATGAGGCGCCATTTGCGTGAATAGCTCGTATTAGTCACCCGTAGTTTACATCTCGTGAGATATGGGAAACAGAATAAAAAGCAAGATCAACGTTTGAAGTGTAATGTATAGCAAGGAAAAGCCCTGTTACAATTTGCGTAGCTAAGCATAGGCCTAGTAGAGATCCAAAATTTCATCATACTGACAAATTAATAGGGGCTGGAAGGTCATATAGTGAGTTGTTTAGAATTTTAATAAGTGGGTGAGTTTTTCGTATGGAGAGTTTAATTCAGAAAATTAGTGTGACTAAATCTAAAACTCCCAAAGTTTTTATTTTTTTAAACTATTTTCTGTTAAGTGGGGAAGGTGAAATGGTTCACTTTCTATTAGGTAACAACTAATTGCTATAATTGTAGCTTCTTCCCTTGTAAATAAGGGGTATTAGTAGTGGGTAAGTGATTACTTATTTACTGATCCTAAGTCAGTGGTATTTTTATACTAACCCACTATGATGGTTTATGTTAAATATTAGTTTAATAAATGCTATTGTTAGATGCATCTCTTGAGGTCCTTTCGTACAATCAAGAAGATTTATGTATTAAAGGAGATAGAAACCAACCTAGCTTGCGCCGGTCTTAACTCAGCTCATGTAAGGGTATAATAGTCGAACAGACTATCCTATCATAGCGGTTGCACTTATGTGGATGTCCTTAAGCCAACATCGAGGTCGCAAACCCAACTTTCGATGTGTACTCTTAAGTTGGATTACGCTGTTATCCCCGGGGTAACTACTTTTTGGTCCTTAGTAAATTTTGCATAGTTTTATATAGAAGTTTGGAAGCTTTATCGGTTCCAAGATTGCCCCAATCAAACCTTGTATACTTTTAAGCTTGGTACGCAGAGGTATAAGAAAAGGTAAAGTTCCGCGGGGTCTTTTCGTCTTCCTTTGTTATCTAAGTCTTTTCACTTAGAAGAAAAGTTCTTTTTATACGTAAAGTACAGATATTCCTAGTCTTGCCATTCACTGGCCTCCAATTAAAAGGCTAATTATTACGCTACCTTAGCACGCTCACGCTAACGCGGCCGTTTAAAATTTTCACTGGGCAGGCATTATCTTTTATGAGAGAATTCAAAAGACGATGTTTTTGGTAAACAGGCATGGAATTTATTTGCCGAGTTCGCTTTATGTAATTTTGTGAGTAAAATAATTATTTGATTCAAAATTTTTTAAGTGTTATGAAATAATAATTACGTTAATACTAATAGAATGCCTGTTTATTAACATGAAAAGTTTTGTGTTAAGTTTCTTTAAATACTAAAATAGTAATGTATGAATATTAAATAGTGTTGGGTATTAGTAACTAAAACGTTATTAGATGGCTGCTTTTAAGCCTACTTGGAAAGTTAAGTGGTAAAATATTTTTGAGTTTTTATTGAGCTTGTCCTCAATAAACTAAACTTTGTAGTTATGATAACATAATGTGTAATGCTACAAGTTAGCACTTTGATGCTTTTAAAGAAAAACCAGCTATATGATTATATGAAAGGCTTATTACTTCTACTAAAAGTTACTTTATCAATTATGAAACATTGATTTTTAAGGGTTAGTAGCTCATAATCATTCGGGAGCCTAATTTATTATATTTATGTTGCTTCTCCATGATGCAAAAGGGATGTGGAATTATCAGTTCTTTAAAGGCCTAGAGTATTAGTCCTTGCGGTTATAGGTTAAGTCACATTTTTTAAATAATACTATATATTATGAGATTTTTCTTTAATTAGTAAAGTTTATGGTTTTGTTATATAGGCTTACAAAGGGATGATCCGTAAAAAGAGCTACAATCTTTTGCCTGTTCTCGGCCACTTTGCTATGGGCATTTGTAGCTTTGGAGGGATTTAATCTTATCTTTGGTTTACAAGACCAATGCTTATTAGCTTCTCAAAGCTTATCCTGAAGTAAATAACTGTGGTCGAGTTAAAAGCTCGATGCCTGGTATCTCGGCCATCATGGATTGTGATAGGGGCAATTTCCATTACCCCTACTGTGTTACGACTTATCCTACTTTGTTGTCGGAGTGACGGGCGATTTGTACGCGCTTTAGTTCTTATTCAGACTTATTTTATGGAAGTTAAGTCTTACTTTCAAGTCCTCCTTCATTAAAGATTTATAACTTTAAATTTGTTAGTATATTTATTTGTATCCCATGGATCTGCTTCTCATTGGCTGTATGTCACCTGAATTTTTGAATAAATATAGTTCTATTGCTTCCTTTTTTTTCTTTTTCGAGCAAGCATAAACGGCCATACACAAGCTGGAGTACGAGAGTAGCTAAGATTATCGTGGATTATCGAATTAAGCCACAGGATCCCCTGATGGGGAGTAAAGCACCGCCACATTGTTTGAGGTTTAAGCTTTCGCTTGTAGTATTCTTTTTTATGTTGGGCCATATAGTAGTCGGGTATCTAATCCGAGTTCTAAAGTTATGGTTTGTTGGGGTAGATTAAAGTTATGGTTGTATTGGATTTAGTTCTAATTTACTTTTTACATTAAAAGTTAATCTGATAACCAAAAATAGATAACTACTCCGATTTGTTGGAATTAGCTTGGGGTATTGGTATAACCGCGACTGCTGGCACCATTTTTTGCCACCCCTTTTACTTATTTTCTAGGGCCTAGTTTCCTAGCTAGTATAATATAAAACATTGGTGTTGTGAAAAGTTTCAACATTAATAGTGAATGTTTAGTGGGTTATTCTTTGAAGTAAAAAACTTTTTGAAAGATTTATTAAAGATTAGCCTGTAGTCACAATGCGTATATGCTGCCATATGTAGTTTAATTGGTATAGCTAATTTTATACATCAATGAAATATTTAAAAGCAAGGGTATGTAATTACACCTAGTTATGGGCCGAAACCATAATACTTATTAGTTTCTTGCTTGTAGGGATTGATTATAGATCATTTAAAGCTTTGAAGGCTATTAGTTTTTTTAACTTAAATCTCTCTAGGTGATTTGGTAGGAAGAGAGTTTCTATTTTTGGGTTATGAGCCCAACAGCTTAATTATTAGCTTATCCTACTTAGAAAAGAAATAAAATTGAGGTTAGTGGTAGGATTTGAGACAGTAAAAACAGAATTGCTTGTTTTGAGATTATTTGGTTTTTTGTTAGGTGTATTTTGTTGAATCTTAATAATGTTGAAAAAGTCAAAGATAGGTAGTAAAACAAGCTTACTAATGCCCCGATAATTAGCCCAAAAATAATAATTGTTTTTGATTCTGTAAGTATTAAAACTAATAATTTTATAATGAAGCCTGTAAAAGGTGGAAGTCCACCTAGAGAAAGGATTGTAATGGCCAAGATGAAGACCTTTCCAGGCTCTTTAGAGGAGAAAAGTTGTTTATAAGATTTCGTATGTTCTTTAGCTAAAAAAGCGTAAATTGATATATTAATTAAGATATAAGTAGTTAGATAAGCGATGAGAATTATATAATTTCTATTTACACTTGCTAATATTCACCCTGTATGACCAATTGAGGAGTATGTTAGTAGAGATCGAATGTCAGTTTGATTTAGCCCTCCAATACCTCCTCATAATGCTCTAACTATTGCAATAGGTATAATAATTTTAACTAGTAATGAATTTATAGAGCTGATGGCTAGAATTGGGGCGATTTTTTGTCAAGTTAGGAGAATAAAAGCTGGTGTTAGTTGGAGTCTTGCTATAACTGGAGGAAACCAAAAATGGAATGGTGCTACACCTAATTTTAGGCATATTGCGATTATTATAAGAATTTGTAGATTGTTAAAATACGATGAGATAATTGCTGAGGCAATAAAAATTGTTGATCCTAATGATTGGGGGACTAAGTATTTTACTGCTGCTTCTGATTCTCTTCTGCTTTCTTTTATAAATATAAGTGGAATATAGCCAAGCATATTAATTTCTAAACCTATCCATGTTATTAATCAGTTAGATGAGGATGCGACTATGCAAGTGCTTCTAACTATAAGAAATATAAATAGAAGTTTGTTTGGAGATTTCATTTATAAAAAGGGGAGGAAAATTATTATGGTTATTATTTAGTTCTGTTACTTGATGTTTGGTTTGATTTGGTTAGATCTGTATTACCAGATCTTGGAGTAATAGGATGATTATCTGTTTTAGGTTGCAAAGGTTGATTATTTAGGTCTATTGAGCATAGTGTTTGATTAGTGAGTTTTGGTTCGTTTGAAAGAAAAAATAGTGGAATACTTAAAGTTAGACATAGGATAACAAATAAAAAAAATAAAATAACGGATAATAACTTTTGGAGTTTTTGTTTAAGGATTACTTAAGGGTTTCAAATTGAATTTATAAGTAGCTAAATGCATTAAGATGCTCTTTTGACGTGAAAAGTCAATGTGCATAAATTTAACACTTAATTAGCATAAAGAAAGGTGGAAGGAGTTAAACCTCTCTTTATGTAGTTAGAAGCCACATATTAGCTCGGCTACCTTTCTGATAAAAAGGATAAGTGAGTCGAACACTTTCTTTTTGATTTCAAGGCAAATCTTCTCCGAGTTCCTTTGTAATATAGTTCTAGAGTAGTATCTCAATGGTTGAATGCAAATCAGATCTTTTTATTAAAGTATAGAACTACTATTTTAAATAGTTTTATTTATGTTTGTTTTTTAAAAAAAATAATAAATAGAATCTTTATAATGGGGGGTAATGAGTAGTTTAAGAAAAACGATAGGTTGTGGTTCTATAAATAGATTATAATTGCTCTCATTAGTGTATTATTAGTATTAAATCTTTGAGTCTATAGAATGTAGTATAATTTACCTAAAAAAGTAAATATGGAAAAAGTAGTATTAAGGATTCTGTTAGCTATTTTGCTTGGATTTGTATTATTATTTGTTGGATTATTTCTTGGGGTGTCATTGTATATAGGTCGAGAAAAGGTTAGTCCTTTCGAGTGTGGGTTTGATCCTATAGGATCTTCTCGAGTACCTTTTTCTTTGCGGTTTTTTTTGTTAGCTGTAATTTTTGTAGTTTTTGATGTAGAGATTGTTTTATTATTTCCTGTTGTAATAGTAATAGGTAGTTCTTGGATGTGATTTAAAAGGTATTTAGCATTGTTGGTTTTTCTAGTATTGTTATTTATTGGGGTAGTCCATGAGTGACGTGAGGGTTCGTTAGAGTGAGAGATATAAAGGCGAACAAAAATAAAAATAAAAATGAGCTTTTGGGGTCAATTAGGGTTTCAGGATAGTTATAGTGGTTTGAGTTCTGAGCTTAGTTTTTTTCATGATCATGCTATGTTTGTTCTTGTAATAGTTTCGTCCTTTGTAGGGTATATAATAGTGTGTTTATTAAAAAGTAGATTATCATCTCGATTTATTATGGAGGCTCAGGCACTTGAGGCTGCTTGGACTATAATTCCTGGGTTGTTATTATTAATTCTAGCTATTCCGTCTGTTCGATTGCTATATTTGTTAGATGAGGTTGGTGGGCCTATGGTTAGGATAAAGGCTGTTGGGCATCAGTGATATTGAGAATATGAGTATGGGGATAGTAACGATGTTATTAGTTTTGATTCTTATATAACAAATAGTTTAGATATTGGTGAGGGGGGTTATCGATTGTTGGAAGTTGATAATCGATGTGTATTGCCTTATGGTGTTGATAGTCGTGTTTTAGTTAGTTCTGCTGATGTAATTCATGCTTGGGCTGTTCCTTCTTTGGGGGTTAAAGTTGATGCTATTCCTGGTCGAATTAATCAATTAGGTGTTTATTTAGTAAGATCTGGTGTGATATTTGGTCAGTGTAGGGAAATTTGTGGGGTAAATCATTCTTTTATGCCTATTAGGGTGGAGAGGGTTTCTCCTGAAGTTTTTTATCATTGATTAGTTGGTTAATTAACTAAAATTATGTGATTGTATAAAAGT